CTGAAAATTTCTACAATAAAATTTGGTAGGTCGCTCGTACAGTTCCCTATCCACGATTCTGCTATTTACTGAAATAACTTTACTGGAATATTAGGAAGAATCCGGGTAGAAAGAAAAATAAGAATAAGAAGTCAAATTTTTAATGTTTAGCTTTTGTACAAAGTACGTTATAATGGGATCGGGGGATCATTTTTTCAGTCATTCATTGAATGATAAATCACTACAAGTGACGGAGATACACGATTTAAATAACGGAAAATCCAATATTTAAAAATGGTATCTAGAATGACTGGAAAAGTGGAAACAAGACCAGATAGAATTTGTTCATTATGAGCAAATCCAAAATCTTTATAGACAGAACCAATCATTAGTTCCCAACCATGAGGCGAATGAAATCCTATACATAAATCAGTTAATAAAAGAATAGAAAAAGCTTTTATTGTGTCGCTTAAGTTATATAGGAATTCTTGAACCCAAGAGTTAAGAATAATAAGTTCTTGATTACCTATAATAGAATAACCGCTTAGCATAACGAAACAGATTATATTTGTCGAGAAGTGCAAAATCGTATGGATACAATCCTGATTGTGCGTCTTGATCAATTGGACCATTTCTTTGTAGATTCCGATACGAAGGTTTTGTAAACGTGTTTCCGGGTATTCCTTTATCATTTCATCCAAGAGGAACAATTCCTCCAATTCGATGAATTTTTGTAAGATACTCTTTTCTTGAATATCAGTCAAGAAAATTTCGGATTGCCTAGTATTCCACGAATTAGTAACCCAAGATTCCAGACTTTTCTTAAATGAGAAAGAGATCCACCAGGGCAAAAATACTATAGATGTAAGATAAAGAAGGGGAATTAATGCTTTCTTTTTTGCCATTTTTCATTTTTCGTCTTTAATGAATTCACCTTCACCCCATTCGTCAACTCTATTAATATTTCTATCAAGTCTAAGTTCTATCACAAATCATAGAGAAATCTATTCCTCCGTTTTTTATTTGTGATTCGGGAGTTAGTCCTTGAATTTAGAAAGAATACAGAAATCGAATAAGAAATAGAAAGAAAACAGTCCACTTCCAATTCGAATTCGAATGAAGGAAAAAATTCTTGAATTTTTTATGTTTTTTTTTTTAATTTTTAAAAAAGTATTCATTTTTCAGTTCATTTTTTTCTTTTTCAAAATCCTTCAATTGGTACACGCAAAAAAGAGGCCAATTCCGCCGCTTTTTGTTCCATTTCTCGTGGAGTCAAATTCTCATCAGTACGAGTTAAGGGAATGGACCCCTGTCCTCCGATTTCCATATAAAGGACACGACGAGTATAAATACCTTCTTTAACTTCTATTCTGATAGACTGAATGTCTTTCATAAGGAATCGGAGAAAAATACGACGATTTTTTCCCGGAAATCCCCAGCGAAAAAGACACACTATTCCTTGTTTTCTATCGAATCGATCATAACCACTACCTACACTCCACGAAATTGTACACCACAAATAGAAGCTAATAAAGAGACCCGCGATTCCATAGAACGACATCACGATCCCTTGTGGAAAAAAAAGCATTTGCTGAGACGGAAATAAAGGTATCAAATTTCTACCGAGATAACTGGAAGTTCCAACCAATAAGAACCCTAATGAACCTAAAAAAAGGATAAAGGCCCAACAGAAATTACTTGTTTTTCGAGACCCTGTTCGAAGTTCTATCCATATACGTTCTGATCGCCAACCCATACTAGATCCAGTTGTATTTTATTGGAATTGGGAGAATAACAATAACCAAAATGAATTTGAGTTTCCTTTTTTGGTTTCCCGAAGTAACGCTCATCAACTAGTACTATATCGGATGTAAACCTTGGGGAGTGATTCATCGAATTTCTTATAGATCTAAAAAAAGAATAGATGAGATTTGTCCCTACTGCCCGTATCTAAAAAATCTTGTTTTTTTGAACATGAATAAATAACGAAGCCATTGCAATTGCCGGAAATACTAGGCCCACTAAAGGCACAAAAACAGAAGGTAAGTTGCTGAGAGTTGTCATAGAATGGGTACCTCGATTTAATATTTGTACCTGTTAAGTTTTTATTGTTATATTAACATTTTGGTTCGATGTTATAAAGATATTTTTTAGAATTCATGTAGAATTATACTCCTCTATAATTCTACTAAATATATCTAAGTAAGTATATATAATTCTACTAAATATATCTAAGTAAGTATATATATAGTATATATATGTATATTATAAAAATAAAAAAAAATTTCTATATCTATCTATTATATAGAAATAAAATAAAAAAGAAGGGAACAATGAAATCCTTTTTATTCCTCTTGCCTAAATTCGTGGAAGAAAGAATTTGCTTTTTTATAGAGTTTTCCTGATTACTAATCAGGAAAATAGGAATATTACTAATCAGGAAAAGAGGAATATCGATAAAAAAAAATTATCCACATCACATGATTCTTTCTGCAGTTAAATCTTATGTTACACCAAAGAAAAATTCATTATTTGTATTTTGAATTTGATTGCCATAAACTAATCCTATAAACTAAATAATTACTCGCTCGTCACAAAAAAAAAAAAAAATAATCAATTTAAAGCTCTACTTGATTTCATTTTGAGTCAAAGGAAAGAAAGCATGGAGCTGAAATAACTCACTCAAAACGCCCTTTAAAGGATTACGCGGTACGATTGAATCGAATAAGCCCTTATGGAATAAATATTCAGCCGCTTGTGAACCTTCAGGTACTGTCTTATTTAATGTTTGTTCAATTACTCTTTTACCCGCAAATGCAATGTAGGCGTTGGGTTCGGCAATAATGATATCCCCCAACATACCAAAACTAGCGGTTACCCCACCAGTAGTAGGAGATGTAAGGATCGATACATAGAATAACTTTTTATTTGCTTGATAATCATATAAAGCAGAAGATATTTTAGCCATTTGCATCAAACTCAAACTTCCTTCTTGCATACGTGCTCCTCCGGAAGCACACACTAGAATAAGAGGTAAAAATTGATTGGCAGCATATTCGATCAAACGGGTGATTTTCTCACCTACTACAGATCCCATACTACCCCCCATAAACTGAAAATCCATAACCCCAATTGATACGGGAATACCATTTAGTTGACCTGTGCCTGTTTGAACAGCCTCGGTTAATCCTGTCTTTCTTTGATATGAATCAATACGATCTTTATAGGGTTCCTCCTCCGAATGAAATTCAATGGGATCCAGAGAGACCATGTCTTCATACATAGGATTCCAAGTACCTGGATCAATCGAAAGTTCGATTCTATCTGAACTGCTCATTTTCAAATGATATCCACATTGTTCACAAATATTCATTTTTGATTTCAAAAATTTCTTATAATTTAATCCATAACAATTTTCGCATTGAACCCACAAATGACTGTATTTTTGAGTCTCATCTAGATCATTAGAACCTTCTCTTATAGTTAAAGCACTATCATTTGTGTTGCTAGTTATTATACTTATACTGGAACTCTCGCTTTCACTACTGTTTCTGCCCGCACTACAAATGGAACTATAAATGTAACTGTTGTCACTATCACTTAAAATGGAACTATCAATACCAGTTTGAGAACGAAGATAACTGTCAACACAACTATTAATGTGATTATTCCAAGTATATTTAGTATCATACATGTAACGATCATAGTGAGTCTCGTCACTCTTAGATACATTATTCAGATAACTAGAATTCTTATAACTATAAAAATAACTTTCTGGTTCACTTAGAAAAGAATGATCATTGTCAATCTCAAAAATTTGATTTTCAATATCAAAATATATGGAATAACTGCCCCTATTACTATCCCTAACTAAAAAAGTTTCATCAGATATGAGATTCCGAATGTCACTGACGCCGACTAAATAATCAACATTACTGTAACTCGAATTGTCACTATCACTCCAACCATGAATGTTTTTATCCATATCAGTTAGAATCGGGTCTTCTTCACTTACACTGATATTTTCAATAGGATCAAAACTATCCATTGATTTAGTTAGCCCACACCCGTATTCTAACTCCCTGTTAAACAACATCGAATTGAACCACCATTTTTCCATAGAGCTTTGTTGCCCCCTAATTTACATTAAAATACAATAGATGAATAGTCATTCAATGAAAAATCATTTGATTCATTTCCTATCAAAATAAGCATATAAATCCAATCACTAGAATTATTAACTAACTAATAATGTGGGTATTAAATAAATAAAAAAAATGATTCTCTTTCGTCAGAATCCAGAGTATCATTTCACTATATATATGTCACTCTATGTGCTGGAACTCTTTTTATATTTTAATTCGATTATTCTATTCTATTATATAAATTTATAGTATTATATCAATTTTTATTACTATTAAATTATTCCTATTAAATAAAAAAAGCTAAAAAAAAAATAACGGTTTCTACCCTGTTGTGTCAAATTCACATCGAAAAAATAAATAAATAGTTGTTCCTTCCTATGACTCGGAAGAACTTTTTTCGTAAAATCTCGTCTACTACTATTAATTATTAATATTTAATAATTAATATTTAATAATTATTAATATTTAATATTAATTATTTTTTTTATTAATTATTTAGTTTATTAATTATTAATACTAATAAGTTTCTATTCCAATAAACACGGAACGAAAAGAGGGGGCAATATACAGGATGGTTAAAAAGTTTTGATATTTAGTTCGATCCATGATCCGAAACTACAGGATAGAAAAGAATACACCAATCCTAAAGATCCATAGGATTAATTGTGGATCCAACACAACAATAGAAACGTTTAAGTTGTTTTGTCTTATATTTTGTATTGTATATCTAAATAACTATGTATCTATTAAAATCAAAAAATATATACAAAGAATATATACAATAGTCTGTTTGTAGTGTATTCGGCTCAATCCTTTTAGTAAAAGATTGGGCCGAATTTTATTGCAATTCAATTAAAAGAATGAACGGTAATTACT